CGTTCGACCGGGGCTTTATTAAATCTCTATCTAATAGAAAGATTATTCGAGTGAGGAAACAGATTTTTCTTTTTATTATTTCTATGTTATTCTATTTTACTCTTTTTATTATTTCTATTTTTTTTTTTTTTATTGGATTCAATAAAAAAAAATATGTTATTCTATTACACTCTTTTTATTATTTCTATTTTATTTTTATTGGATTCAATAAAAATAAAATAATTCTACCCACATTAGGGTAGGGGGGGACAAAAATGACTATTAAAAGTAAGGGTTGGTTTAAACAATTTTTTATTAAATGCATACTCGTAGGAGTAGCTGGAACCTTCGCTATCTCCTTTTCCGTAGGGTCGGGCTTCGGCATTTGGGGGTTTTTTTCAAAAAAACCGACTGTAAATCCGCCCCGTCCACCATCAGAATCAAGGACATTAGACCTGGACGAGCCGAACGATCCTCCAGCCAGAATCGACTCGACTTTGGAGGGATTCGTGTCAACCACTGCGGAGCCTTGCCTTGCCGATATTGCTAACGAGGAAATTTTGCCCGCAGGGGTGTGGAAGCAGGTTTTCGAGAACCCGCTTTACGAGAGCTTTGCTCGGAGCGACAAACCCACGGAACAGGGCTCGATCTGGGAACACCAAATTGAATCTTTACGCAAAGAAAAAAATAAGAGGAGTTCCCTTTTCTTAAAAGGCGACCTTCGGAGCTGCGAACGGACTCATCCTCAAATTAAAGCACTAGAAGCAAAAGTTCCCACTGCTGATAGTAGGTGTGAAACGCTTGCTCAGGATAGTAGGTTACGGGCAAGTTCGTCACGAGCTACGAGTCGGCCTGAGATTAGTACGACTCCTCCTCCCGGTCCTTTCGATTCAGGAAATCTTTTGATTGGGTCGGGAAAAGAGGACGCTGGGGACCACGCCTGAGTCTTTATGGACGGGCTAAGGACACTCTTGAAAGGTGGTCCAGTTTTTCTGGCACTTAATTATCTACATCTACTTATAATAGATATACTTATTATAAGCGATACAGGTAAAAATTTGAACTCGAGGTATTCATTCTATGACAACTTTCAACTTATCCTCTCTTTTTGTGCCTTTAGTGGGCCTAGTAGTTCCGGCAATTGCAATGGCTTCTTTATCTCTTCATCTTCAAAAGAACAAGATTCTCTAGATCCGATGGAAGCAAACCCAATCTAGTTCTTTCAAGACCTGCACTTGATCATAATATAGATTTGTGGAATATGGTACAAGATACGGCTTCCTCCGAACACATACATAAGATAAGAGCTCTTCTCTTTCTTATGTATGTGGAACCGTGATCTGTGGATAAATGCATTCATTTCATTTTCAGTAGAGCTAGTTTCAATTTCAAATCGATCCACAGATGTCTGAAACCGAAACGCAAGGTATCTATATGTATGTAGATATACATAGCGAGATCCGACGAAGCAGGTGCCTTTTTTAGATCTTATCTAATCAATTGGATGAATGACTCCTAAAGGTTCACATAATAATCGTGCTAGTTGATGAGAGTTACTTTGGGAACAAAAAAAAGGAAAGTAAAAATTCATTTGGGTTATTCTCTCAATTCCAATAAAAAGAAACTGGATCGAGTATGAACTGGCGATCAGAACGTATATGGATAAAACTTATAGCGGGGTCTCGAAAAACAAGTAATTTCTGCTGGGCATGTATCCTTCTTTTAGGTTCATTAGGATTCTTATTGGTGGGAACTTCTAGTTATCTTGGTCGGAATCTGATATCCTTATTTCCATCTCAGCAAATATTTTTTTTTCCACAAGGGCTCGTGATGTCTTTCTATGGGATCGCGGGTCTTTTCATTAGCACATATTTGTGGTGCACAATTTTGTGGAATGTAGGTAGTGGTTATGATCGATTCGATAGAAAAGAAGGAATAGTGTCTATTTTTCGTTGGGGATTTCCTGGAAAAAATCGTCGTATCCTCCTTCGATTCCTTATGAGAGATGTCCAGTCGATTAGAATCGAGGTTAAAGAGGGTCTTTTTCCTCGTCGTGTCCTTTATATGGAAATTAGAGGACAGGGCTCCGTTCCTTTGACTCAGAGTGAGGATAATTTGAATCCAAGAGAAATGGAACAAAAAGCTGCAGAATTGGCCTATTTCTTGCGTGTACCGATTGAAGTATTTTGAAATGAACTGAACTCCGCATTGGAAAAGGCACTCAGAAATCCTCTTTTTTCTATTTTTTTTATTGCCAGTTCAGAACGCTCATTCGAGCAAAAGGAAATGTATATTCTAAGGAACAACCAGAAAACAAAGTGGTTTTTATCCACCAAAACAAAACGATTTTTTATCTGTTATCTGTATGGAAATAAACGCAATTCTTTCGTACTAATTAGTAACAAGCAAGCAACAAATAGAATCTACTACTAATAAGTCTAGATTCAGCAAATGTATCAGAACATTTCAGAATACATAATTCATCTTTTTGGTTCCGATATTTTGGATTGATCGATTCCATACTGAACTGATGGATCATATTCAATGACCTCTCTTTTCTTTTGTCACTTGGTGTTTCTTTTACCTTCTTTTGTTTTGCTCCTGAATTCTCAAATGATTGGATCGTTTATAACTAGCATTTTTCTCTGGTTTTGCCACTCGTTTTTGATTTCATCATTACATCCATATTTTTTATAAATTTCCCTCAACTATTCCAGGCTAAGCATAGACGGCGAAACTTTTCGAAATAATGGATCTAAGCTAAGGGTTTTATTTTGTCTCGAAGTCCTAATAGTATTCATGACTTGAGGTGTTTCTTTCGGGCATTCATCGAAAGGATGCAATTGCTTCAAATTTGACCAATTGAGATATCTGGAAACAATCTTTTTTTATTTCTTCATTCCACTTCGACGCGGAACCTTATCCTATTTCTAGATTCAAGGACAAACAGAAAAAAAAGGGGGGGTAAATTCCTAAGTTAGGTATAGGTTCGATACCTTGTTATAGAACTGATATTTCATAGAAGTAGCAGATTGGATAGATTCGACGACTGGGGTGGTTTCTGTAGCAATTCACTAAAATAAAATGCCAAAAAAAAAAGCATTCACTAACCTCCCGTATCTTGCATCTATAGTCTTTTTGCCCTGGTGGATCGATCTCTTATTTCAAAAAAGTCTGGAATCTTGGGTTACAAATTGGTGGAATACGAAACAATCCGAAACTTTCTTGAATAATATTCAAGAAAAGAATGTTCTAGAAAAAGTCATAGAATTAGAGGAACTATTCCTTTTGGACGAAATGATAAAGGAGTACCCAGAGACACATATACAAAAGCTTCGTCTAGGAATCCACAAAGAAATGATACAATTGGTCAAAATGAATAATGAGAATCATATCCATAGCATATTACACTTCGCAACAAATATAATATGTTTCGCTATTCTAAGCGGCTATTCGATTCTGGGTAATGAAGAACTTGTCATTCTAAATTTTTGGGTTCAGGAATTCCTCTATAACTTAAGCGACACAATCAAAGCCTTTTCTATTATTTTATTAACCGATTTATGTATCGGATTCCACTCGCCCCATGGATGGGAACTCATGATTGGCTCTGTCTACAAAGATTTTGGATTTGATCATAACGATCAAATTCTAGCGGTTCTTGTTTCCACTTTTCCAGTCATTCTAGATACAATTTTGAAATATTGGATCTTCCATTATTTAAATAGCGTATCTCCCTCACTTGTAGTGATTTATCATTCAATGAATGACTAAAGAACAATACACGGATATTAACCCAATTCGAATGTTTGTTACTTCCTACAGAAACAAATCATTCAAAATCTTACTAACTTTTTTCTATTTCTACCCATCTAGGGAAATCCTACTGTATTAGAGTAAAATGATTCCAGTACAATAACAATACCAGAATCAGAGATAGGGAACTATACTAGCAACCTACCCAATCTATTGTAGAAATTTTCGTGCTCAATGATTGGACCATGCAAAATAGAAATACCTTTTCTTGGATAAAGGAAGAGATGACTCGATCCATTTCTCTATCTATCATGATATATGTAATAACTCAGACATCTACTTCATATGCATATCCCATTTTTGCGCAGCAGGGCTATGAAAATCCACGAGAAGCGACTGGGCGTATTGTATGTGCCAATTGCCATTTAGCTAATAAGCCCGTGGATATTGAAGTTCCACAAGCGGTACTTCCCGATACTGTATTTGAGGCAGTTGTTAGAATCCCTTATGATATGCAACTGAAACAAGTTCTTGCTAATGGGAAAAAGGGGTCTTTGAATGTGGGGGCTGTTCTTATTCTACCTGAGGGATTCGAATTAGCTCCCCTCGATCGTATTTCTCCCGAGATGAAAGAAAAGATGGGCAATCTGTCTTTTCAGAGTTATCGCCCCACTAAAAAAAATATTCTTGTGATAGGTCCTGCTCCTGGTCAAAGATATAGTGAAATCACCTTTCCTATCCTTTCCCCCGACCCCACGACTAAAAAAGACGTTCACTTCTTAAAATATCCTATATATGTAGGCGGGAACAGGGGAAGAGGTCAGATTTATCCCGATGGTAGCAAGAGTAATAATACTGTCTATAATGCTACAGCTGGAGGTATAATAAGCAAAATCATACGTAAAGAAAAGGGGGGATATGAAATAACCATAGTGGATGCATTGGATGGACACCAAGAGGTTGATATTATACCTCCAGGACTAGAACTTCTTGTTTCCGAAGCGGAATCTGTCAAGCTTGATCAACCATTAACAAGTAATCCGAATGTAGGTGGGTTTGGTCAGGGAGACGCAGAAATAGTACTTCAAGACCCATCGCGTGTCCAAGGCCTTTTGTTCTTCTTGGCATCTGTTATTCTGGCACAAATCTTTTTGGTTCTTAAAAAGAAACAGTTTGAGAAGGTTCAATTGTCCCAAATGAATTTTTAGAGGCACAATAGAAAGTTCGTAAACAGAGCCAAATTCTTGTTGATCCATGCAATTCTT